AATGAATTGCCTGAAAAAAAGGACTACCTTGATAAGGTAAATTATGTAATAATATTACATTCATTATTATATTTAATAGATTCAAACTATTCCTAAAAGTATCAAAAACTTTTGTGCATCATACTACTAAAATATAAAGTACATTATTTTAAAAAGATAAGCTAATAAAGCTACTGGGCTCATACCCCATTTATAAAGGTACTAATCCTTTTCTTTTTAATTTTTAATAATTCATCAAAAATTATATTTATAGGTATTTTAATAATAGGTTCATTAATTTCTATTTCATCTAATTCTTGATTAAGAGCTTGAATAGGATTAGAAATTAATTTATTGTCTTTTATCCCCCTAATAAGAGATAATAAATTAATATCTACAGAAGCTTCCCTTAAATATTTTCTTACTCAAGCTTTAGCTTCATCAGTATTTTTATTTACTGTAATTTTATTATTACTAAATCCTAAATGAAATATAAATTATTTTATAGAAATAATAATTTTTTCTTCTCTTCTTTTAAAAATAGGATCAGCTCCTTTTCATTTTTGATTTCCTAATGTAATAGAAGGTCTAACCTGAATAAATGCATTAATTATAATGACGTGACAAAAAATTGCCCCTATAATATTAATCTCCTACATCTTAATTAAACCATTAATTACAATAAGAGTAATTTTATCTAGATTAATTGGTGCTTTAGGAGGTTTAAATCAAGTCTCCTTACGTAAATTAATGGCTTACTCTTCAATTAATCATCTAGGATGAATATTGGCAGCTTTAAATAATAGAAATATATTATGAATAATATATTTTTCATTTTACAGATTTCTTTCAATTACAATAATCATTATATTTAATAATTTTAAAGCTTCTTACATTAACCAATTATTTTCATTATTTACCTACAATAAAAATTTAATTTTTTTTACATTTTTTAATTTATTATCCTTAGGAGGATTACCCCCCTTTTTAGGTTTTCTTCCAAAATTATTAGTAATTCAATCATTAGTAATAAATAATCAATTATTTATATTAATTTTTATACTAATAATAACTTTAATTACTCTTTACTTTTACATTCGATTATCTTATAGAGCATTTATACTAAATTACTCAGAAAACAATTGATTTAATAAATTTAATTACAAAACATTTTTTATAAATATTTCATTAATTTTTTCTTTCATTTCTTCTTTTGGACTATTTTTGATTTCTTCTTTATATTTATTACTTTAAGGCTTTAAGTTAAATAAACTAATAGCCTTCAAAGCTATAAATATAAGAAAAATCTTTTAAGCCTTATAAACTTCAGTGGAACCACTCCTTTAGAATTGCAGTCTAATATCATTAATTGACTATAAAGTTAATTGATTAAAGAGAATAGTCTCATAAATAGATTTACAATCTATTGCCTAAATTTCAGCCATTTAATCGCAACAATGGCTATTCTCTACAAATCATAAGGATATTGGTACTTTATATTTTATTTTTGGAGCTTGATCAGGAATAGTAGGAACTTCCCTAAGTATCCTAGTACGAACTGAATTAGGACATCCTGGTGCTTTAATTGGGGATGACCAAATTTATAACGTAATTGTAACAGCCCATGCTTTTATTATAATTTTTTTCATAGTAATGCCTATTATAATTGGAGGATTTGGAAATTGATTAGTCCCTTTAATATTAGGAGCACCAGATATAGCATTCCCCCGAATAAATAATATAAGTTTTTGACTTTTACCTCCCGCATTAACATTATTACTTGTAAGTAGTATAGTTGAAAAGGGAGCTGGAACTGGTTGAACCGTTTACCCTCCTTTATCTTCTAATATTGCTCATGGAGGAGCTTCTGTAGATTTAGCTATTTTTTCTTTACATTTAGCAGGAATTTCTTCAATTTTAGGAGCTGTAAATTTTATTACAACCGTAATTAATATACGATCCACAGGTATTTCATTTGATCGTATACCCTTATTTGTTTGATCAGTAGTAATTACAGCATTATTACTTCTTTTATCCTTACCTGTTTTAGCTGGAGCTATTACAATATTATTAACAGATCGTAATTTAAATACTTCATTCTTTGACCCCGCAGGAGGAGGAGACCCAATTCTTTACCAACATTTATTTTGATTCTTTGGGCATCCCGAAGTTTATATTTTAATTTTACCTGGGTTTGGAATAATTTCTCATATTATTAGCCAAGAATCTGGAAAAAAGGAAACATTCGGTGCTTTAGGAATAATTTATGCTATATTAGCTATTGGATTATTAGGATTTATTGTTTGAGCTCACCACATATTTACTGTAGGAATAGATATTGATACACGAGCTTACTTTACTTCAGCTACTATAATTATTGCTGTACCTACAGGAATTAAAATTTTTAGTTGATTAGCTACTTTATACGGAGCTCAACTATCTTACTCCCCAGCAATTTTATGATCTTTAGGATTTGTATTTTTATTTACTGTTGGAGGATTAACAGGAGTAGTTTTAGCTAATTCTTCATTAGATATCATTCTTCATGATACCTACTATGTAGTTGCTCATTTTCATTATGTACTTTCTATAGGAGCTGTATTTGCTATTATAGCTGGATTTATTCATTGATACCCTTTATTTACAGGATTAACTTTAAATAATACTATATTAAAAAGTCAATTTATCATTATATTTATTGGAGTTAATTTAACTTTTTTCCCTCAACATTTTTTAGGTTTAGCAGGTATGCCACGACGTTATTCTGACTACCCTGATGCGTATACTACATGAAATATTATTTCTACAATCGGTTCAACAATTTCATTATTAGGAATTCTATTTTTTTTTTATATTATTTGAGAAAGACTAATTTTACAACGACAAGTAATTTTTCCAATTCAATTAAATTCTTCAATTGAATGATTACAAAATACTCCCCCCGCAGAACATAGTTATAATGAATTACCTTTATTAACTAATTTCTAATGTGGCAGATTAGTGCAATGGATTTAAGCTCCAAATATAAAGTATTTTACTTTTATTAGAAACTAATGTCAACATGAGCAAATTTAGGTTTACAAGATAGTTCTTCCCCATTAATAGAACAATTAATTTTCTTTCATGATCATACACTTTTAATTTTAATTATAATTACTATTTTAGTAGGATATTTAATATCAACATTATTTTTTAATAAGTATGTAAATCGTTATTTACTTCATGGACAAACCATTGAAATTATTTGAACAATTCTTCCAGCAATTATTTTATTATTTATTGCTTTTCCTTCTCTACGCCTTTTATATTTATTAGACGAAATTAATGAAGCTTCAATTACATTAAAAGCTATTGGACATCAATGATATTGAAGTTATGAATATTCAGATTTCAAAAATATTGAATTTGATTCATACATAATCCCCTCTAATGAATTATCCATTGATAGTTTTCGATTGCTAGATGTTGATAACCGAGTAATCTTACCAATAAATTTACAAATTCGTATTTTAGTGAGAGCAGCCGACGTAATTCATTCATGAACTATTCCTGCCTTAGGAGTGAAAGTTGATAGAACACCTGGCCGACTAAATCAGACTAATTTTTTAATTAACCGAACAGGACTACTTTATGGTCAATGTTCAGAAATTTGTGGAGCTAACCATAGTTTTATACCTATTGTAATTGAAAGAATTCCTATAACTTATTTTATTAAATGAATTAATAATTTATAATTTTTTCATTAGATGACTGAAAGCAAGTACTGGTCTCTTAAACCATCTTATAGTAAATTAGCACTTACTTCTAATGAAAAAATTAGTTAAATTATAACATTAGTTTGTCAAACTAAAATTATTAACTCATTAATATTTTTTAATTCCTCAAATAGCACCTATTAGTTGATTAAGTTTATTTATTATTTTTTCAATTTCATTTATGTTATTTAATATAATAAATTATTATTTATATACCCCTAAAATACCTAAAACTAATTTAATTTTTAAAAAAAAAAATTCTCCAATAAACTGAAAATGATAACAAATTTATTTTCCGTATTTGATCCTTCATCTAGAATTTTTAATTTATCTTTGAATTGATTAAGAACATTTTTAGGAATTTTAATAATTCCTTCTATATATTGACTTACTCCTTCTCGATATCATGTATTTTGAAATAATATTTTATTAACTCTTCATAAAGAATTCAAAACTCTTTTAGGTCCTATAGGATCTAATGGTTCTACATTTATTTTCGTATCCTTATTTTCAATAATTCTTTTTAATAATTTTATAGGATTATTTCCATATATTTTTACAAGAACTAGTCATTTAACATTAACTCTTACATTAGCAATACCTTTATGATTATGTTTTATATTATTCGGTTGAATTAATAACACTCAACATATATTTGCTCATTTAGTTCCTCAAGGAACACCAGCTATTTTAATACCTTTTATAGTTTGTATTGAAACAATTAGTAATATTATTCGTCCAGGAACTTTAGCAGTACGACTTACTGCAAATATAATTGCAGGACATTTACTATTAACTCTTTTAGGAAATACTGGACCTTCATTATCAACAATTTTATTAAGTTTTTTAATTATTACTCAAATTGCTCTATTAGTTTTAGAATCAGCTGTTGCAATAATTCAATCTTATGTATTTGCCGTTCTTAGCACTCTTTATTCTAGAGAAGTAAATTAATGTCAACTCATTCAAACCATCCTTTTCATTTAGTAGATTATAGCCCTTGACCTCTTACAGCTTCAATTGGAACTATAACAACAGTTTCAGGAATAGTAAAATGATTCCATCAATATGACATATCATTATTTATTTTAGGAAATATTATTACTATTTTAACCGTTTTTCAATGATGACGAGATGTATCACGAGAAGGAACATTTCAAGGATTACACACTTTAGTAGTTACTAAAGGACTTCGTTGAGGTATAATTCTTTTTATTTTATCTGAAATTTTATTTTTTGTATCATTTTTTTGAGCTTTTTTTCATAGTAGACTATCTCCATCTATTGAATTAGGAACTATATGACCTCCAATAGGAATTACTCCTTTTAACCCTTTCCAAATTCCTTTATTAAATACTGTAATTTTATTAACATCAGGAATTACACTAACATGAAGTCATCACAGCTTAATAGAAGGAAATCACTCACAAACTACTCAGGGATTATTTTTTACAGTCCTATTAGGAATTTATTTTACAATTCTTCAAGCCTATGAATATATTGAAGCACCTTTTACAATTGCAGATTCAGTTTATGGATCTACATTTTTTATAGCTACAGGATTCCATGGAATTCATGTTTTAATTGGAACAACATTTTTATTAATTTGTTTAATTCGTCATTTAAATAATCATTTTTCAAAAAATCACCATTTTGGATTTGAAGCACCAGCCTGATACTGACACTTTGTTGATATTGTATGATTATTCCTTTATATCTCAATCTACTGATGAGGAAATAATTAATTATTTATATATTATAAAAAGTATACTTGACTTCCAATCATGTGGTCTATATAAAAATAGTATAAATAATTTTTTCAATTTTAACAATTAGTTTAATTATTATATTAATTTCCATAATTGTAATATTATTAGCTTCAATTCTTTCAAAAAAAACAATTATTGATCGAGAAAAATCTTCACCTTTTGAATGTGGATTTGATCCTAAATCTTCATCCCGTCTACCTTTTTCTTTACGGTTTTTTCTAATTTCTATTATTTTTTTAATTTTTGATGTAAAAATTGCACTAATCTTACCAACTATTTTAATTATTAATTTTTCAAACTTATTGATCTGAACAATTACCTCAATCTTATTTATTCTAATTTTATTATTAGGATTATACCATGAATGAAATCAAGGAATATTAAATTGATCAAATTAATAGGGTTGTAGTTTATAACAACATTTGATTTGCATTCAAAAAATATTGAATTTTTCAATCTACCTTGAATATGAAGCGATTTATTGCAATTAGTTTCGACCTAATTTTAGGTAATTTTACCCTTATTCTTTTAATTGAAGCCAAAAAGAGGCTTATCACTGTTAATGATATTACTGAGAACATTCTCCAATTAAAGAAATATGATGTTCAAGAAAAAGCTGCTAACTTTTATCTTTTAATGGTTAAATTCCATTTATATTTCTAATTTATATAGTTTAATAAAAACTTTACATTTTCAATGTAAAATTAAAATACAATTTTTATAAATTACTAAATTTAATTACTAAATTTTACAAAATTTAAATCTATTTATTATTACATAAATATATATATATATATATATATATATACATTATTCCTAATTACTCAATTTTTACATTAATTAATAATTTTATTTTAATTAACATTTTACTAAATTAAGTACACTATATTCAAAGATAAATTTACCTCCTTAACATCTTCAATGTTACACTCTATATATATAAGCTATTTGAATATAAAAATATTGAAACCATGTATAAAATAATAATTCAAATAATAAAACTTAATAAATAAATTTTTAAATTATTATTCTGTAATATTTGATTAAACTGAGAACTTTTAATTAAACTTTTGTAAAGTTGCTGACCCCCCAAATACTCAGATCAACCTTGATCAAACGATTTAACTACTAAATTTCTAATTAAAAAAGGATAATTAATAATTCCATAAGTAGAAATATTTGGTATAAATCACATAGATCCTAAAAAATATGAAAAATGATAATTTTTAAAACTTTTATTATAAGTAAATATTGAAATATTAGAAATAAAATAACCAATTAATCCTCCTACAATACATACAAATAAAGTTAATAATTTTAAATATAAAGGTAAAACTACCACTACAGGAGTAGGAAAAATTAATCAACTTAACATTCTTCCTCCAAAAATTGATAAAATTAATAATCCTATTATTCTTTTTAATATAACTCAACCCTCATTATTTAATAAATTTAAAGAAAAATAATTTATATCTCCAATTATTACATAGTAAGCCAATCGAAAAGAATAACAAACAGTTAAACCAGTTGACACAAAAAAAAGAAAAAACGAAAATAAATTAATATAACTTAAAGAAACTATTTCTAAAATTAAATCTTTAGAATAAAATCCAGCTAAAAAAGGCATACCACATAAAGCTAAATTAGAAATATTAAAACAAGATGAAGTTAAAGGTATTACTAATCTTAACCCTCCTATTAAACGAATATCTTGATTATTATTTATATTATGAATAAAAGCTCCAGCACACATAAATAATAATGCTTTAAATAAAGCGTGAGTTAATAAATGAAAAAAAGCTAATTTATAAAACCCTATTGATAAAATTCTTATTATTAACCCTAATTGTCTTAAAGTTGATAATGCAATAATTTTTTTTATATCAAATTCATAATTAGCTCCTAATCCTGCTATAAACATAGTTAAACCTGATAACAATAATAATAAAGTTCCTATTCAACTTATTTTAAATAAAATATTAAATCGAATTAATAAATATACCCCTGCCGTAACTAATGTAGAAGAATGAACTAAAGCCGATACAGGAGTAGGAGCAGCTATTGCAGCAGGTAATCAAGAAGAAAAAGGAATTTGAGCACTTTTAGTTATAGCTGCTAATATTATTAAACTTCCAATAATTATTATATTTAAATTATTTTTTATTACCTCTAAATAAAAAATATAACTTCAACTTCCATAATTTAATATTCAAGCAATTGCTAATAATAATGCTACATCCCCAATTCGATTAGATAAAACAGTTAATATTCCTGCATTATAAGACTTAACATTCTGAAAATAAATAACTAAACAATAAGAAACAAGTCCTAAACCATCTCATCCAAGTAAAATTCTAATTAAATTTGGACTAATAATTAATAATATTATTGATAATACAAATATTAAAACTAATATAATAAATCGATTAATTTTATAATCTCTTTCTATATACTCTTTTCTATAAAAAATAACTAATGAAGAAATCATTAACACAAAAGATATAAAAATTAATCTTATTCAATCTAAAAATAAAGTTATAGTAATTCTTATTGAATTAAAAGAAACAACTTCCCATTCAATAAATATTCTAAAATTATTAAAAATATAAACCATACTTATAAAAAAAGAAACTAATCTACATAAAAATAACAATATAAAACTAATTACACAAATAGATAAATATTTCACGATCTAAAAAGAAATTTCTTATCATTGATACCACAAATCAATATTTTTATTAAACTATTTAAATATAATCATAATATACATATATCCCCCCTTAAAATTAATAAATTTAAAGGAAATCAATGTAAAAACAAAAGTAAATACTCCCGAATTAACCCTCCACTAAATAAATAAACTCCAGAAAAATTTTTTCCATGTTGTCTATAGGCATATAAATATAAAGTATAAGCTGCTCTAAAAAAAGATAAGAAAGATAATATTAATATTGTAATTCATGACCATCTAACGATTCTATTAATTAAAGAAATTTCCCCTAATAAATTTAAAGTAGGAGGTGCAGCTATATTAGCTGAACTTAATAAAAATCATCATAAAGCTATTACAGGTATAAAATTTAATATTCCTTTATTAATTAATAAACTTCGACTTCCTATTCGTTCATAACAAATATTAGCTAAACAAAATAAACCCGAAGAACACAAACCATGAGCAATTATTAAAGTATAAGAACCACAAAATCCGATATAAGTTATAGTTATTAAACCAGCCAAAACAATTCCTATATGAGCAACTGAAGAATAAGCAATTAAAGCCTTCAAATCAGTTTGACGTAAACAAATTAAACTAACTAATACTCCTCCTACTAATCTAATTCTCACTCAAATAAAATTAAAATTTAATCCTAATAATTGTAAAAAACCAAAAACCCGTAATAAACCATATCCACCTAACTTTAATATAATTCCTGCTAAAATTATAGACCCAGAAATAGGAGCTTCTACGTGAGCTTTAGGTAATCATAAATGAAATAAAAATATAGGTATTTTAACTAAAAAAGCTATAAGTATAGAAAAATATAAAAATTCATAATTAAAAATATAATTTCTTAATAAATAAAAATTTAAAGTCCCAGTAAATTTGTATAAAAAAAAAATTCCAGCCAATATAGGTAAAGAAACTAGTAAAGTATAAAATAATAAATAAATTCCAGCTTGTAAACGTTCAGGTTGATATCCTCAACCTAAAATTAAAAATAAAGTTGGAATTAAACTACTTTCAAAAAATAAATAAAATATAAATAAACTTATTCTTCTAAAAGTCAAAACTAACAAAACCAATAAAATAATAATATTTAATAGAAATAAATTTACATAATTATTATTTTTAAAAATAGATTCTCTTGCTATTAACATTAAAGAAATAATTCATAAACTTAACAAAATTAAACCATAAGAAATTATATCACATCCAAACAAATAAGAAATTCTTATAAAATAATTTCTATATATATTTATTATAATAAAAATAAATCTTAATAAAAATAAAAATATTTGAACCATTCAATATCTATTATATATAAAACATAAAGGCAAAAAAAATAGAATTCTAATAATAATTTTTAACATTGTAAAATATTAAAACTTTGAAAATAATCATTACCATGAGTTCGAATTATTGAAACCAAAATAGAAAGACCTAGTGCTCCTTCACACACTCTAAAAGTTAAAAAAATTATTGAAAAAAAATTTGAAAAACTTATTATATTTAAATAAATAAATAAAAAAAAAAATAAACTTAATACAATATATTCTAATCTTAATAATATAGATAATAAATGCTTTCGATTAAAAATAAAAGTTAATAAGCCTATAAAAAATAAAACTCTTGGTAATATTAAAATTAAATTTATTAACATTAGTTTTAATAGTTTAATAAAAACATTGGTCTTGTAAACCAAAAATAAGACTAATTCTTTTAAAACTTCAAGAGAAAAGAAACTCTTTATCATTAATTTCCAAAATTAATATTTTTAATTAAACTATCTCTTGAAATTATTCAATTAATCATTATAACCTTATTAATTATTTTTAATTTTATTTTTATAAATATAAAACATCCATTAGCCATAGGATTAATATTATTAATTCAAACTACTTTAGTATCCTTAATAACTGGAATAATCTCTAAAAGATTTTGATTTTCATATATTTTATTTATTGTATTTATTGGAGGAATACTAGTTTTATTTATTTATGTAACATCTTTAGCATCAAATGAAATATTTACATTATCAATTAAATTACTAGTATTATCCACAATTCTTTTTTTATTCTTTATACTTTATTTTATATTAACAGATTATTTTCAATTATTAAATTACTTTAATTTAGAGATCGAAAAAATTATAAATTTCCACTCTTATAATATAGAAAATTCATTATCACTTAATAAATTATATAATTATCCTACAAACTTATTAACAATTATATTAATAAATTATTTACTAATTACATTAATTGTAATTGTTAAAATTACTAAATTACATAAAGGTCCATTACGACCTATATTTAACTAATGAATAAACCTTTACGAATTAAACACCCAATTTTAAGTATTGCTAATAATGCATTAATAGATCTACCTACTCCTAGAAATATTTCATCTTGATGAAATTTTGGTTCACTATTAGGATTATGTTTAATTATTCAAATTTTAACTGGTCTATTTCTAGCTATACACTATACTGCAGATATTAATATAGCTTTTAATAGAGTAAATCACATTTGCCGAGACGTAAATTATGGTTGATTATTACGAACTATACATGCTAACGGTGCATCCTTTTTCTTCATTTGTATTTATCTTCATGTAGGACGAGGTATATACTACGGATCATATTTATATACCTCTACATGACTAGTAGGAGTAATTCTTTTATTTCTAACTATAGGAACAGCTTTTATAGGCTATGTTTTACCTTGAGGACAAATATCTTTTTGAGGAGCTACTGTAATTACTAACTTATTATCAGCAATTCCTTATTTAGGCATTGATTTAGTTCAATGAGTATGAGGAGGATTTGCTGTTGATAATGCGACTTTATCACGATTTTTTACTTTCCACTTTATTCTTCCATTTATTATCATAGCAATAACAATAATTCATCTATTATTTTTACACGAAACAGGTTCAAATAATCCTATAGGATTAAATTCAAATATTGATAAAGTACCTTTTCATCCATACTTTACTTTTAAAGACATTGTTGGATTTATTATCCTATTAACAATTTTAATTTTATTAATTTTAATAAACCCTAATATATTAGGAGACCCAGATAATTTTATTCCAGCTAACCCATTAGTTACCCCTGTACATATTCAACCTGAATGATATTTTTTATTTGCATACGCTATTCTTCGATCAATTCCTAATAAACTAGGTGGAGTAATTGCTTTAGTTCTTTCTATTGCAATTTTAGTAATTCTTCCATTTTACCATTTAAAAAAATTTCAGAGAACATCTTTTTACCCTATTAATAAAATAATATTCTGAATAATACTTACAACTGTAATTTTATTAACTTGAATCGGTGCCCGACCTGTTGAAGAACCTTTTATTTTAACTGGACAAATTTTAACTGTAATTTACTTTTTATACTTTATGATTAATCCTTTAATTTCTAAATGATGAGATAATCTATTAAATTAGTTAATGAGCTTGAATAAGCATTTGTTTTGAAAACATAAGATAGAAATCTAATTTTCTATTAACTTATTTACTAATAAAAATTCACTATAATATAAATAATAATAATACTTTTACTCCAAAAATAAACAATAAAAAATTTAACGAAAATGGTAAAAAACTCTTTCAAGCTAAATATATTAATTTATCATAACGAAATCGAGGTAATGTCCCACGAACTCAAATAAATATAAAAGAAATAAAAGTCAATTTTATATAAAATAAAAATGAAAAACAATCCCCCCCTAAAAATATTAAACAAAATAACATACTTATAAATAAAATTCTTACATATTCTGCTAAAAAAATTAATGCAAATCCTCCTCTTCTATATTCTACATTAAATCCTGAAACTAACTCTGATTCCCCTTCTGCAAAATCAAATGGAGTACGATTAGTTTCAGCTAATGAAATTCTAAATCATACTAATACTATTGGTAAAAATAAAAATATAAATCAAATAAATATTTGGTATTTAAAAAATATTAATAAATTAAATCCACCAATTAAAAAAACAAAACTTAATAAAACTAAAGCTATACTAACTTCATAAGAAATAGTTTGAGCTACAGCTCGTAATCCTCCCAATAAAGCATAATTAGAATTAGAAGATCAACCTGCTACTATTACTGTATAAACCCCTAAACTAGTACAACATAAAAAAAATAATAACCCTAAATTAAATGAAAATAACTTAATAAATATAGGCATACAAATTCAAACCAATAAGGATAAAAATAAAGAAAAAATTGGAGAAAAATAATAAGAAATATAATTGGATAATAAAGGATAAACTTGCTCCCTAGTAAATAGCTTAATTGCATCACAAAAAGGCTGAGGAATCCCTATAATACCAACTTTATTTGGACCTTTACGAATCTGAATATAACCTAATACTTTTCGCTCTAAAAGAGTTAAAAAAGCAACTCTTACTAAAACAAAAATAATTAATAACAAACTTATAACAATAAATAATAAATTTTCTACTAAAAACAAGTACTATTTGTAATTTAAATTACATAAATAAATTCTAAATTTATTGCACTAATCTGCCAAAATAGTATTTATATTAATTATATTCATTATAAAAATAATAATTTATCAAATATTAGGTCCTTTCGTACTGAAATATTTAAACTTTTTAAAGATAGAAACCAACCTGGCTTACGCCGGTTTGAACTCAGATCATGTAAGAATTTAAAAGTCGAACAGACTTAAAATTTAAGCTACTACACCTAAAACTATATCTTAATCCAACATCGAGGTCGCAATCTTTTTTATCGATATGAACTCTCCAAAAAAATTACGCTGTTATCCCTAAAGTAACTTAATTTTTTAATCGTTAAAAACGGATCAATCAATCATTAATTAATGAATTTAAAAATTAAAAGTTTATTAAATTTTAATATCACCCCAATAAAATATTTCATTTATATTACAATAAAAAAATTCTAAAAAATTATAATAAAATAAATATAAAGATTTATAGGGTCTTCTCGTCTTTTAAATTTATTTTAGCTTTTTGACTAAAAAATAAAATTTTATAATAAATTTTAATGAAACAGTTAATATCTCGTCCAACCATTCATACAAGCCTTCAATTAAAAGACTAATGATTATGCTACCTTTGCACAGTCAGTATACTGCGGCCATTTAAAAAAAATTCAGTGGGCAGGCTAGACTTTTAAAAAAAATCAAAAAGACATGTTTTTGTTAAACAGGCGAACATTAAATTTGCCGAGTTCTTTATAAAAACTTTTCATTTATATTTAATTATACAATATATATATATATATATATATATATTTAAATATATACTAATTTTATCATTATTTTTTTATTTTTTTTATTAAAATAAATACTTTAATAAAAATTTAAAATTAAAATAAATAATTTTATTTATAAAATAAATTATAACAAACTTATTAATAATGATTATTTCTAAATCTATATTTATTAATGTATCTATTAATTTTTAACAATTTATTTTATAGCTTATCCCATAAAATATTAAAATTAAAAAATTATTTAATTAATTTATTAAATTAAATAATCTAAAATTTCTAAATTAAATTTATTTCTTAAAGAACTAGATACCTTTAAAAACGAATAACATTTCATTTCTAATATATTATTAAAAATAATTTTATTACATTAACTTTTATAATATATTAACTCTTTTAAAATCGAGAAAATTAATATAATTAAATTTTATTTAATAAACCCTGATACCCAAGGTACAATAAATTAAATTTTCTTTTAAAACAAAAATTTTTCAACTTATTTCAATTTTCTTCTACAATACTATTACCCTATAATTAAAATTATTTTTTCTTTATAAAATACTTAAACATATACCTTTATAATTTTTTTTAATACTTTTTTTTAAAAAAAAAATACAATAAATAAATAAAATTTAATCAATTTATATTGATTTGCACAAAAACCTTTTCAATGTAAATGAAATACTTTACTTAATAAGCTTTAAATTGACATTCTAGAAACACCTTCCGGTACACCTACTATGTTACGACTTATCTTATCTTAGTAATAAGAGCGACGGGCGATGTGTACATATTTTAGAGCTAAAATCAAATTATTAATCTTTATAATTTTACTATCAAATCCACCTTCAATAAATATTTCACATTTATATTCATATAAATAAATTTATTGTAATCCATTATTTCTTAAATATGAGCTACACCTTGATCTGATATATTTTCTTATAAAAATTTATAAAAATTAACATTCTTATAAAATATTCTAATAACAACGGTATATAAACTAATAAACAAATTTAAGTAAGGTCCATCGTGGATTATCGATTACAAAACAGATTCCTCTGAGTAGACTAAAATACCGCCAAATTTTTTAAGTTTCAAGAACATAACTACTACTACCTTAATTAATTCAATTATATTTTAAATAATAGGGTATCTAATCCTAGTTTAATTCTAAAATTTTCAAGCTTTATTTTATCAATATAAAATATTATAAATTTAAACTTCCACTTAATAAATTTATTTTTAATTTATTATAAAATCAATTAACTTTAACTAATATAAATTTATTTGTATTATTAGTATAACCGCGGCTGCTGGCACAAATTTAACCAATACTCTTTAATTTTACTATTTCTAAATTTCTTCAATTAATAATATTAATTACTGCGAATAAAAAAATATATATTTATTATTTAAATAAATTCAAAATCATAAAAAAATTTGCATATAAATTAAATTAATAAAAAAAAACTTCATAATTTAAATTTTTAAAAAAATCATTTCTAATTTAATTACCTAATTAAATTATTTTTATTTTTTTTAAAAAAATTATAATAATTTTAAAAAAAAATACGAAATAAAATATAATTTAATAAATTAAAAATGGTAACTACTCCTATAATTAATTAATAAAATTAAATATATTACCCCTAATAATATAAATTAAATTAATTAATATTAATACATTAATTATAAATAAATACACATCAATGCTACACCTAATAATATATAATGAAAATAACTTATAATTAATATTACTATTATTTATTAACAAATATTTTAAAAATAATTAATTTCTATTATAATTAATTATTTAATACTTAATTAATAAAAATTGTTTTCCTTCAATATAATATTCATCTTCATGATTTTGATTTTAAATCTATATACCAATAAAGATTAATAGATAAATATATATATATATAAATATTTAATTAATCAATAGGCATCTATTAATCTAGTCGGAATAAAATTTCAGAATTCAATTAAGAAGATTGATATATTAAATTTTTATTAATTATTATTGATCTAATTTCTGATAAAACTATTGGCTATTATATGGTTGTATATATATAAATAATTTATATACTAATTTAAAAAAAAAAACGTCTTTTATAAATTATTAAATTTTATATGAATATATAAATGTTTAATTATATATACATATCAATATTATATAGATAAATATATATATATTAATAAATAATTAATAATTAATTAATAAATAAAAAACCAAAAAAAAAATTAAAAGCAATGAAAATAACTTATAGTTTTTAAAAAAAAATAATAACACATTTTAAAAAAAACAAAAAAAATAACTTATGGTTATTTTTTAAAAAAATAAAAAACATTGAAAATAACATAATTAAAAATCGTGAGACAATGAATTATTTCAAAACTAAAAATTATAAAACAATAAAATTAAATCA